CTGACCTGTTGACCCCTTGGCTTTGCCGGCGATACGAACGTATTTAAGTAATTGTCGTTCTGTAAGACCATAATGAAAACGCAACTTTTGTTTTTCTTCTAGACGAATACGATATTGAGATTTTTTACCGGAACGTGATTGGTTTCTAAGATCACTTCCGGCTCTAGGCCTTTTATTAGTTAGTCCCGGTAAAGTTCCCAGGCGGCGTATTTTTTTGAAACGAGGTCCCCGGTAACGCGACATAAAGACTCCTTATTCTTATTTATATTGAATTCTTATTTATATTGAATTCTTATTGATGAAATTTCATTTTACAGAATAAACCTAAACTAAAACTGAACTAAATGATAAATGAAGCGAAGTTTACGGAAGTAGTGTACTTGTACTCTAAAGAATAATTAGATGAATAAATATCCAGACCTTTCTATTCTATATATATTCTATATAAAGATTCTATATAGATAAAAAATAGATAAAAGGGATTCTTTTCATGGCATAGTTGTAAGTTCCTATAAGATAAAAAATATATTTTTCAATATTATTTGATTTCGGATTTCAAAAGGGCATTCTCAATCATGTAAAAACTCGAAGAAAATAAATAGAGAAAAGCCGGCTATCGGAATCGAACCGATGACCATCGCATTACAAATGCGATGCTCTAACCTCTGAGCTAAGCAGGCTCACATAAGATAAATTATACCTGCATAGGGATTCAATAAACTATTGTTAGCTATTAATTAATATACTTATATACTTATATTTGCATTCTTGGCGATTCCTATTAGCTAGTCATAATGAATATGACTATCGAAAAAATAGAATATAGAATTGAAAGGAAATATTCAATACTCATACTTACCATAGACCGTAGAATATAACGATTAATCTATCGATATATAATTTTAGTTTTTTTCTCACATCACAATTATATAGTACAATTCTATAGTATAGCATTTAATATTAAAAAATATTTGATTCGATCTATTTTTAGATTAAATCATTTTCGTTTTTGCTTTCAAATGATATTTGAAAGTCTTTTTATTACACTTATATATTTTATTTCATATCATCATATATATCTTTTTTATTTCTAAATGGAATGATTTGTTTTAAATAATTAGAAATTATTGCGCTTTGATTCGTAAAGATGGAAGCTCAGACGAAAAAAAGAATCGACCGTTCAAGTATTCCAAATTGCATGGGAAAAACGAGCAGAAGAGAGACATATATACGTGGTATATCTCCATCTATATTGAATTGCAGATACAGAAATGATAGAATCGTTTCTGATTGGACCAAATGCGGGTGCGGGTTTCCTATAGAAGATGAAAGAAGATAGCCAAGAAATCAAAGAGGAGAAAAACTTTTTCGAGATAGGAATCAGTATTGAATGAATTCAACGGTTCCAGCAGAAATGAAATAAAAAAGAGAACGACATCTCAATAAAAATGAGATCCTAATCTCAAAACAAAAAGGGGATATGGCGAAATTGGTAGACGCTGCGGACTTAATTGGATTGAGCCTTGGTATGGAAACCTACTAAGTGAGAACTTTCAAATTCAGAGAAACCCCGGAATTAATAAAAATGGGCAATCCTGAGCCAAATCCTATTTTACAAAAACAAACAAAGGCCCAGAAGGTGAAAAAAGGATAGGTGCAGAGACTCAATGGAAGCTGTTCTAACAAATGGAATTGACTGTGTTGCATTGGTAGAGGAATCCTTCCATTGAAACTTCCGAAAATATGAAGGATATACGTATATACATACGTATACCTACTGAAATACTCTATCAAATGATTAATGACGACCTTAATCTGTATTTTTCTATGAAAAAGGGAAAAATTGTTGTGAATAGATTCCATATTGAAGAAAGAATCGAATATTCATTGATCAAAGCATTCACCACACAGTCTGATAGTTCTTTTGCAGAACTAATTAATCGGACGAGAATAAAGATAGAGTCCCATTCTACATGTCAATACCGGCAACAATGAAATTTATAGTAAGAGGAAAATCCGTTGACTTTAAAAATCGTGAGGGTTCAAGTCCCTCTATCCCCAAAAAGCCCATTTGACTCCTTAACTATTAACTATTTATCTTATCTTTTTTTTTCGTTAGTAGTTCAAATTCGTTATCTTTCTTATTCACCCTACTCTTTTACAAACCGATCCGAGAGAAAGATTTGTCTCTTATGACAAGTCTTGTGATATATGATACATGTACAAATGACCGTCTTTGACAAAAGACTCCCCATTTGAACGAGTCATGGTCGATATCATTATTCATACTGAAGCTGACAAAGTCTTCCTTTTTTGAAGATCCAAGAAATTCTAGCACCTGGATAAGACTTTTTAATACCCTTTGAATTGACATAGACCTAAGTTATCTAGTAAAATGAGGATGCGGTATCGGGAATGGGAATGGTCGGGATAGCTCAGCTGGTAGAGCAGAGGACTGAAAATCCTCGTGTCACCAGTTCAAATCTGGTTCCTGGCACAT